CATTCCATTGCTGTCATTTTATATGTATATGGTTACAACTATCTGCGTTCCCAATGTGCCTATGATGTAGCACCGGGCGGACTGTTAGCTAGTGTATATCATCTTACGAGAATCGAGTATGGTCTAGATCAACCAGAAGAAGTATGTATAAAAGTATTTACCCCAAGGAAGAATCCTAGAATTCCATCAGTTTTCTGGGTTTGGAAAAGTGCGGATTTTCAAGAAAGAGAATCCTATGATATGGTAGGAATCTCTTATGATAATCATCCACGTCTGAAACGTATTTTAATGCCGGAAAGTTGGATAGGGTGGCCCTTACGTAAGGATTATATTGCTCCGAATTTTTATGAAATACAAGATGCTCATTGAATAAAATTAACAAAATAAGAAACGAATTTTCTTTTCGGTGCTACAGCTTCCGATTCCGATATTCAAGGGATATTTGTTCGTTCTTTTATAGATTCGGAGAGTCATTGACTCATTCATATTATTTTATTCATAGATATGTGGACTAAAAAAAAGACAATCCAAATAAGGATTCGTCGGATTCTCCATTTTTGACGATATTTATTTCGAACGAGCCGAACAAATAAGATGAACTAAACAAGTTATGCATTATGAACTTTGTACCGCGCACACCCCTTTGATGAACTATATTATATAAAGTCACCCTATACTATATAAAAAATCACATAGGGTGGAATAAATAAATAGAAAAAATAGAATATGAAAGAAAATACAAAGAAATTAAAGAGTATCGGATTCAATTTGTACTGTATCTAAGATGGATCTTGGATATTCCCACCCTTCAAAACTCCCTTAAATTATACTTTAAAGTCTTTTAACTAACGAATTGAACCTTTCAAATACGAAGAAGAATAAAATAGAATATTTTGAAATATTTATTCGATGGAATATTCCAATCTTTTTTGACCGAAAAGAGACATATTATTAATAAATAAAAACGAAGAGGAAACATAATTGAATTTTATTCTTTAAATACAAATACATATTTTTACATACTTTCATATACTCTTTACTCATCTAAAGGGGCTCCATCCCAAAATATCTAAATGGCTAAATTAGGTAGCATGATCCACATTATTATATTTTATTATATTAATGAATATGTATGTCGATCCAATCCATATCAATTAGTTTAATTAAATTGTCGAATAGATACTCATAATCGTGTGTCAGGAACCAGATTTGAACTGGTGACACGAGGATTTTCAGTCCTCTGCTCTACCAGCTGAGCTATCCCGACCATTTCCGATGCGCCGTCTTCCTCATTTTACTAAACGGCTTGGGTCTATGTCAATTAAAAAAGAAAGACGAAAAAGTATTCTAAAGTCTTATCTAGGACCTGGAATCTGTAAAATAAAAAGATGACTTCGTATGTTTCAATCCAAGTAATGATTTGTATTTTGATTGTTAATCATTCCAATTTTCAACAGGGATTACTTTTTTACTCAAAGATGCTCATTTGCATGTGTATCAGATCTACCACAAGACTTCTGAAAAGAAAGTTTGTGAAAGAACCGAATGAGAAGGATAATTAATTTTGAACCGTTAACGAAAAGGGAAAATAAGATAAAAAATTATGGAGTCGAACGGCCTTTTTTGGGGATAGAGGGACTTGAACCCTCACGATTTCTAAAGTCGACGGATTTTCCTCTTACTATAAATTTCCTTGTTGTCGATATTAACATGTAGAATGGGACTCTATCTTTATTCTCGTCCGATTAATTAGTTATTTATCAGACTGTGGAGTGAATGATTTGATCAATCGATTTTTTCTTCAACTTGAAATCGATTCAATATTTTTATTTTATTTTTCATAATTACATTAATTATTTGAGATAGTCTTTCAGTACGTATATGTATTTTATAGGGTTATCCTTTACTTTGAATCCGCAATTTTAACGAAGGGTTCCCTTACTTTACTAATGCAAGACAGTCAACTCCATTTATTAGAACAGCTTCCATTGAGTCTCTGCACCTATCCTTTTTTATTTATTCTGTCTATATAAACTTTTTTTTTCATTTAAAAAAATAGGATTTGGCTCAGGATTGCCCCTTTTTTATTCCAGGGTTTCTCTGAATTTGAAAGTTATCCACTTAGTAAGTTTCCATACCAAGGCTCAATCCAATTAAGTCCGTAGCGTCTACCAATTTCGCCATATCCCCTTATTCTTTATTCTATTCTATTCTTCAATTTCTTTAATTCTTATTTTTTTGTCTACCCTTTTTCAGCTCTATCGGAGACCCATATTTAGTCTAATCAGAAATGATTCTATCATTTCTGTATCCGCAATTCAATATAGATGGATATATACCACATTTAGTATATATGCCGCTCTTCCTCTCATTTTTCTCGTGTAATTTTAAATACTTGAACGTTCGATTCTTTTCTTTTTTTGTATTATTAATTATGAATAACTAAGAATGGAAAGTTAATAGCTAATATTCCAGTAGTTTATTAAATTCCTATGCATGT